TTTATAACGCGCTCTATTTTTTTTTGACAAATAAGCCAGCAACCGTTGACGTTTTCCCAGAATTTTCCGCAGACCTCTCTGAGATAAATAGTCTTTTTTGTGCAATTCCAAATGTGAAGTAAGTCTACGTATCTTATTGGTGAAACTTACTACTTGAAATTCAACAGATCCTCTGTTTTCTTTGTTTTCTTCTTGTTCTTTCAAAATAATTGAAATAAATGAATTTTTTACCATAAAATAATTTAACACTCCCCTTTTTACAGATATTTATTTTATTAAGCAGTAATAATAATGTCAGAAATTTTAATGTAGTATACACAATAATCAGAATTTCTTTATAGACTCCTGATTTTATCAATTAATAAATCCGATTTTGGAGTTCATTTGTATAGTGATACAAAAAGACGATACCAAATAGTTTAGTACGAAGATTCTATTGATTAATTTATAGCTTTAATTGATACGACATTTTTCCTACGTCATTTCCTTATTATTGCACTATCCTAGACTGGAATGTAAGACAGTGCATATGTTCATTTGGTTGCTTGCATATAACATGGATATATTTAGATCACGGACAGAACTGATTGATAGAACAACATAATATCTAGGAAACTCAAAATTTTTAATCATGGATACATATATATCCTTAACATACTCAAGCGGCTCCCATTATTGGTATCAAACCAATAGCGATTCATACAAGCTAAATCTTCTAATCGATAATTAGGCCAAAAAAAGAACTTGAATTTAATTAATTCATTTTTTTTTATGTCAAACTGTTCATTTTCATCCAAAAATTGACTCCATTTTTTTATCTTGTTCTCCTTGTAAACTAATGTGTTTCTATCCACACCAGTGTTATTCTTTAAATTCAAATTGAAAGAAATGAGAATTCTTAATTCTCTACGACGTCTAGACGATAAAATTTTTTCAGGAACAAGCAACTCAGAATTCTTTTTGTCTGTATTTTTAGCAACATTTTTTTGTTTTTGGTATCTTTGATTACTTTGGTGCTTACTTTTATGAACCAATGAAATACCTATGATTTGATACATAAAAAACTGTCCGTCATTTTTTAGAGATAGGCGGGCAGGTTCCACAATTAATATTCCTTTTTTCATTAATTGTGTAAGATTTAAACACCTACTCATTATATCCAGATCCATTTCTTTCCTTTGAATATAGGATATAGTAATTTTTCTGACATTTATCAGGCTAAGTAGTAGACCATATATCTGGATATTATTCATCATTTTTTGATTCAATTGATTCAAACGTCCAGTCCATCTTAATTGCAAAGGAAAATCTCCTTTTAGGAATATTTTTAGTTTTTCGATCGATTCTAAAAAAGATTCTTCAATATTGTTTTGATTATTTAATTCAAAATATTGTTTTGAATTTGATGGGCTAAATTTTAAAAAATCCTCCTCTTGCTTTCCGTTGATATTTTGATTTTGACTAAAATTGGGATTGATATTCAAATTAAAAAGAAGTAATTTGCTTGGGATAAACCAAGGGTTCTCTTTATATTTATGATAAAGTATCCCAAACTTTGGAAAGAAAAAAAATTTCGGATTCGATATGAGGCAATTTAAGATTAAGATTTTTTCATTCATTCCCATCCAATCAAAAAATACCTTTTTGTAATTTATTTCCGAATTTGAATCAATCGGAAGATAAAAAAGACCATTATTATGAATTTTATCCATTATTGGGTCCTTATTAGGTTCAACCTTAATATTTTTATTAATTTTACACAAAAATTTTCTATCTTTATTTTTTTCCATATATATAATATCGCTTTTTCCTAGATAATTCTTGAGTATGTTAAAAAATTTTTCTTTATTTCTGGTGGAATTTTCTTGGTTATTATTTGTTTCTAATGATGATCTAGTTTCTAATGATGATCTATAGATATAGGAGTTATTCTTAGTTTCAGAATGAAGATATTTATATGATAAAAGATCATATCTATAGTTTTTTTGAAAATTCTCCTCTTTATTTGGTAATAAATAGACTTTCGAATTTTGTTTTTTTTTTGAATAAAGTAATTGGTCTTTTTCAGAGGAATACCATTTGTTTAAATCTTTATGTTGAGACGTATGGCATTGGTTGATTCTATTTCGCCATTTTTGGGGGATTAATCTAGACGATGTAATCTGAGATAAATCGTATTGATAATGACCTCTTAACCAGTTTTTCCATGGATTCATTCCAGAATTTAGAAGTTTATTATATCTTAATTCGGAATGAAATATTCCTTGTCTTCCAAAAAAATCCTTTATTTCAGTCTTAAGAAAAAAAGACGGTCCATTATATTGAAGAATAGATCTTAACTTATTGAAGTTAATAATCTGGGTTTGTGATAATTTGAAAAATACATATTTTTGTGACAAGTAAGATAAATCAAAAAAAATATCTGACTTCCGCTTACTATTTCTAAAATTATCAAAAGCCCTTTTTATAGTCATAGACAAAATAAAGTCAATTTTATTTT